AGAAAAACCGTTTCAACATCAAAAACAACAAAAACTAGAGCAAACATATAATAACGGATTCGAAATTGTAACCAAGCATCGCCCATCGGTTCTATACCCGATTCATAACTAGAAAGCTTCTCTGGTCCTTTGCTAATCGGGGCTAAAACTGCGGAAATTAGAAATGCCAAAATCGGAATAACGTTTGATATTATTAGAAATGCCCAGAAAATATCATATTTGTAAAGCAGAAACATAGACGAACTCCTTTGAATGTGGAAAATATACCGAATTCGTCGATTCGAATTGGAATTCATTGTCAAGTCATCGGTAACAGGTTAGTCAAAACCAAAATGCATTTTGGTCGAACCACACAGTTTCACTTGTTTGCTGTGATGTCTCGTTTCTCGATTGTACTCCTATTTTCATTACACTTCCTTCGATTTTATTTCAGTTATAGTATAAATCTCTTATACAAACAAAACAAATAAAACTCTCTTGCTTTCACCTCGCTTCGGCCTTTTAGAAAAAAAAAAAAAAATTCCAAATAGAATTCTCATTTTGATTTCGAATTTTTTAATATTTGAATTCGAAATGCAATCGATTTTGATTCTATTTTCTATATCTATTTTGTTTTCTGTTTATGAAAAGATCTTCGTTTTTCAAACGCGGACGTGTCGACAAATACAGTAATCCGTTCCTATATCCATGTGACTTACTATTCGATTTGAGTGGGGTTAGGTTGGAGTTTTCATTTTTAACCGGATTCATGTCATGATTTTGCCTCCTTTACTGTCCACAATCAAAGAGTTAGTGAGACTTCTTTTCCTTGGTATACCCACTCATTTTTGGTGAATTTTTGGAGGCAAAATCATATGGAATTCACATACGAAAAAAATGAATTACTAGGTTTCTTTATCCGAGATTCGAAAAAAAAAATAACGATTGAAATGGGCTTTTGTTTTCCGTTTTATGTTCTGCTCTGAACGAGCCCCCCATAAGCAAGCTTATGGGAATGATTTTATTTCGATGAACCAAGCAACCACGAGCGACCGGTTACAAACAACAAAAAATACAGTAATTGAGTAAATGAAAACTATAGAACTTTTTGTATTTCAATTTGGATTATTATATTATTATAGGGCTATACGGACTCGAACCGTAGACCTTCTCGGTAAAAGAGATCGAACTTATTCTTATCAAAATGATTCGAACTCTTTCAAAGACCCAACATGCATTTTTTTTTGCATTGGGCTCTTTCATTAACTGCTAGAAATATCAGTTAGTCTACCATATTTTTTTTCTTGACAGAAAAATAAGGAAATGGCTCCACGTGCTCGGATTCATTATTTGGATTGTGATATAGGAGCACTACCAAAGTGTTTCAAAGAAAGGTTATCTTGACGTAGGTTTGCTTCTGGCCTAGATTAACCTAAGTTAAATGGAGTCTCTATCATCCTGATTAAAGAATCAAATATGAAACTTCATACGCCTTAAGGTTCATAGGACAAAAAGAGAATTTTTGAGGTCCTTATACTCATTATGCCTAGCATTGAATAGACTAGGTATTCACCTTATCAATATCTCAAATCAATGATGGATTCCATTTTGTTCCTAAATGGGAACCTGAATCGAACCGAACCATTTGTCAGGCTATTGTTCTCTTGTTTTGTTCCCTAAAAATCCTGGAGTCAGACATTGATTTCTCAAAAAGATCAATTCTTTGATTGCATGATGGACTCTTCTGAAAAACATTGGCGCACGTGTAAACGGGGTGCTCTACCTAACTGAGCTATAGCCCTTGTGCTTGTGATACATATTTTATCATATTATGGAGATAATTTCTTGTCAAGATGAATATCCCATGATCCAACATCGTATCTTTTGATCTTTTTGATTGGTATTGCTTCGAAGTCTTATTGGATTTATAATCCATCAATGGGAGGGGTCTTTTTTTTTCTCCTTATAATGATAAATGACCTACTTAACTCAGTGGTTAGAGTATTGCTTTCATACGGCGGGAGTCATTGGTTCAAATCCAATAGTAGGTAGAACTTATTAGATACCATGGTCAATGGTATCTAATAAGTTTTTCTACTTACTGATTTTGTATCTTTTCTATCCTATTCGATTTGATTTTCGAATTGAAACTAAAACTTTTTTCCTTACATCAGAATCCGATTCCCCTTGATTGTATTTGATTGGATTCAATCGGAAGAATCCATATGTGTATAAACACAAATTCTTTTGATTAGGATTATTCGATTGGGGCGCACCGACTAGTTACGAAATCACATTGAGAACCTCTACTCGTGTCCTAGCTCGTCTGAGAGCTAGATTTGCCTCAATTGTTTGTCTCTTACTTTCAGCTTTCCTCAAGCCGGCTTCCGCTATTTCAAGAGTTTGCTGAGCTTCTTGGGGATCAATGTCACTACTCTTCTCCGCATCATTTACTAAAACGGTGATCTCATTATTACCTATTCTAGCAAAACCGCCCATCAGAGCCATCGTTAACCATTGG